TGAAAAAATACGGGATTCTATCAAGAATTATGTACAAAAAAATATGAGAATATCCTCTGGTGTCGAGGGAATTGCACGGATAAAGATTCAAAAAAGAATTGATCTGATTCAAGTCATAATCTATATGGGATTTCCAAAGTTATTAATAGAAGGTAAACCTCGAAGAATCGAAGAATTACAGATGAATGTGCAAAAAAAACTTAATTGTATGAATGGAAAACTCAACATTGCTATTACAAGAATTGCAAACCCTTATGGACACCCTAATATTCTTGCAGAATTTATAGCCGGACAATTAAAGAATAGAGTTTCCTTTCGTAAAGCAATGAAAAAGGCTATTGAATTAACTGAACAAGCGGGTACAAAAGGAGTTCAAGTACAAATTGCGGGACGTATCGACGGAAAAGAAATTGCACGCGTCGAATGGATCAGAGAAGGTAGGGTTCCTCTACAAACCATTCGAGCAAAAATTGATTATTGTTCTTATACAGTTCGAACTATTTATGGGGTATTAGGCATCAAGATTTGGATATTTGTAAACGAAGAATAATAAGCTTTGCCTTATCTTTAACGTTCTATCTAGCGAAAAAACAAAAAATGAAAAATTCTTCTATTCTTATTCTGTTAAATAAATTTTATAAGATTGAATAAAAATTCGATTAATCATTTGATATTGATATAATTGCTATGCTTAGTGTGCGACTCGTTGCGTTGGTTTATTTTTTTTGTTGAATTCTAAAAAAAAAAAATAAACCAACTCGTAGTATTAATTAATTAATAACTATAGAACTAATAACCAACTCATCGCTTCGCATTATCTGAATCTAAAGAACCAGTCAAGATATAAGGAAATATATGATATATTGGCGATATCATTATACCAACTGAAATATTGCATAAAAAAAAAAAAAAGAAAAAACGAATCTGATTATGAATTGTGAAGCAATAAGAATATATGGATAAATGAAAGGGTGAAAGAAAGAGAGAAAAAGAATATCAATGATATATAATTCTAATATGTAAGGTCTATGAGTCATGTCATAAAAGGTAAGGTAGTGTAATAAAGCATCAATATTAATTAATCCATAATTAGATGACTATATTGATCGAACAAACAAATCAAGAGCCCCGAGTCACTAAAAACTGAGAAGGTTGACTAAAGAAAAAACAAAATGGAATTATGGAATTAGAGGCTCCATTGTACAATTGAGACCTAACCATTAATCGAGAAGCGATGGGAACGACGGAACCCGTGAATGCCTAAGATTTTATTAAAAACAAATCTTAATGATTCATTAGGTGGGATGGCGGAACAAACCAAAAACCAATCCATTTATTCTGAGGAATCATGTTCTGAGGAGTCATGTTCTGAGGAGTCGTGGGCTAACCCTACATCTGAAATAGATAATGAAAGAGTAAATATTCGCCCGCGAAAATTTGGATTTTATTGGATTTCTAAATGGGGACCAATCCGATATGGTAATAAAAGGAAAAAAAAAAATAAAGATTCGTTAGAACCTTATAACATAAGAAAACAACATTATCTATTTATATCTAGATAACAAGAATTGTCTATAATAAAAAAAGAATATTTGTAAAAAGAATACTTGTTTAGTTATATATCAAAACAAGATATACAAATTTCCAATAAACCAATAGATTAGATGAAATCTCAAAAAATCCCACCACGATTCGGTATATTATTTTATTCATGAAATCCATGTATATTCTATTTTAATCGTTTCATTCGCGAGGAGCCGTATGAGGTGAAAATCTCATGTACGGTTCTGTAGTAGAGATGGAATTGAGAAAAAACCATCAACTATAACCCCAAAAAAACCAGATTCCGTAAACAACATAGAGGAAGAATGAAAGGAATATCCTCTCGAGGTAATCATATTTGCTTCGGTAGATATGCTCTTCAGGCACTTGAACCCACTTGGATCACATCTAGACAAATAGAAGCAGGGCGGCGAGCAATGTCACGAAATGCCCGCCGCGGTGGAAAAATATGGGTACGCATATTTCCAGACAAACCGGTTACAGTAAGACCTACAGAAACACGTATGGGGTCAGGAAAAGGATCTCCCGAATATTGGGTAGCTGTCGTTAAACCAGGTAGAATACTTTATGAGATGGGCGGAGTCACAGAAAATATAGCCAGAAAGGCTATTGCAATAGCAGCATCAAAAATGCCTATACGAACTCAATTCATTATTTCGGCATAATAATTAGAACCAAAGGAAAGAGGTCTTTGGGATGAAAAAAAACAATTGCAATTGTAGGTTTCTTTTTTTTTGATACACAATATTTCTTTTTTTTTTTACTTCGCCCTTTGCACTGAAAGAACAGAGAAAAAAAATGATATGATTCAACCTCAAACCCATTTGAATGTAGCCGATAACAGCGGGGCCCGCGAATTGATGTGTATTCGAATCATAGGAACTAGTAATCGACGATATGCTTATATTGGTGACGTTATTGTTGCTGTAATCAAGGAAGCAGTACCAAATACACCTTTAGAAAGATCAGAAGTGATCAGAGCTGTAATTGTACGTACTTGTAAAGAACTCAAACGTAACAATGGTATGATAATACAATATGATGATAATGCTGCAGTTGTCATTGATCAAGAAGGAAATCCAAAAGGAACTCGAATCTTTGGTGCGATCGCCCGGGAATTGAGACAGTTAAATTTCACTAAAATAGTTTCATTAGCACCCGAAGTATTATAAGACGAGACTATGATATATTTATAGTATTTGAATGAAATAGATTAATTAATAGATTGATTATGTCTCACGCATATACCTTTTCTTTTGTAATTATTATAAAAAATTCTAATTATTATAAATAAGATAAATATTCCTTTTTTTTATTTTATTTTCTTTTTTATTTTGAATTTTAAATATCTTTTTTTTTTTATTAATTAAATAATAAATAGATTAATTAAATATTAATAAAAAATGAAAATAAAAGAAATTAATAAAAGATATAAAATAATACAAGAGCATGTTGATTATATCAAAAATCAAGGGCAACAATCATTTTAGTTTATCATGGGTAAGGACACCATTGCTGACATAATAACCTCTATACGAAATGCTGACATGAATAGAAAGGGGATGGTTCGAATACCATCTACTAACATCACCGAAAACATTGTTACAATACTTTTCCGAGAAGGTTTTATTGAAAACGTGAGAAAACATAGAGAAAGCAACAAATATTTTTTAGTTTTAACTCTACGGCATAGAAGAAATAGGAAAGGGTCATATAAAACTATTTTGAATTTAAAACGAATCAGTAGACCTGGTTTACGAATCTATTCTAATTATCAACGAATTCCTAGAATCTTAGGAGGGATGGGGATTGTAATTCTTTCTACTTCTCGAGGTATAATGACAGATCGAGAGGCTCGATTAGAAAGAATCGGCGGAGAAATCTTATGTTATATATGGTAATCTTTCTGATATCCAAATTCTATGAGAAACTTACATACATTTTTGTGAAAAAAGGGAGAGAAAAAGCGGGTTTCTAATATCATTCCACATACATTAGTTAATACGGGAAGGGGTTTTAACTGCAATAAGAATAAAAGAAACAAATGGATTCATGAGGGTTTAATGTTTAATTACTGAATTACTTCCCAATGGTATGTTCCAGGTTCGTTTCTATAATGAAAATAAGATTCTAGGTAATGAAAATATAGATTCTAGGTTATGTTTCCGGAAGGATTCGACATAGTTTTATACGTATACTACCGGGAGATAAAGTAAAAATGGAAGTAAATCATTTTGATTCAAGCGGAGGGTTATAGACCCCGGAACAAAAATTCAAATGATTATACTGTTTTTCAACTTCAACATTCTTTTTTTTATGGAGATACAATTAGAAGTTCAAAATCTCAGGAAACCCTATTTTCTTCCAATAAATAGATTCGGAATTAAGTTAAGGAATAACAAATATGAAAATAAGGGCCTCCGTTCGTAAAATTTGTGAAAAATGTCGACTGATCCGTAGGCGCGGACGAATTATAGTAATTTGTTCCAATCCAAGACATAAACAAAGACAAGGATAATCTTTCCAAAAAACAAATCCAAAAAACAAAAAAGGGGGGGGATGCACAAAAAAAATCAAATAAGATTAATAAAATTTTGATTAATTGAATATTTTAGATATATTTTGAATATTAATTTATTATAATTAGAATTCTAATTCTATTTAATTTATTTAATAAATATATTGAAATTTAAATCAAATGAAAAAATCGAAAAATAGAAAGGATCCGTTTTTGACATGAAATGGATATATCCATATATCTCTGACTTATATTTATGAGATAATAAAATATGGGAAAACCTATACCAAAAATTGGTTCACGTAGAAATGGACGTATTGGTTCACGTAAGAATGCGCGTAAAATACCAAAGGGAGTTATTCATGTTCAAGCTAGTTTTAACAATACCATTGTGACTATTACAGATGTACGGGGTCAGGTGATTTCTTGGTCCTCCGCCGGTACTTGTGGATTCGGGGGTACAAGAAGGGGGACACCTTTTGCCGCTCAAACCGCAGCAGGAAATGCTATTCGGACAGTAGCGGATCAAGGTATGCAACGAGCAGAAGTCATGATAAAAGGTCCCGGTCTCGGAAGAGATGCGGCATTAAGAGCTATTCGTAGAAGTGGTATACTATTAAGTTTCATACGGGATGTAACCCCTATGCCACATAATGGATGTAGGCCCCCTAAAAAAAGACGTGTGTAAAGGGAAAAATAAACATTGAAGAGATTTCAAGAGAAATAAATAATTCAAATTCAAGGATTTGATCCAAATATATTATTATGGTTCGAGAGAAAGTAAGAGCATCCACTCGGACACTACAGTGGAAGTGTGTTGAATCAAGAGCAGACAGTAAGCGTCTTTATTATGGACGTTTTATTCTGTCTCCACTTATGAAAGGTCAAGCCGACACAATAGGCATTGCCATGCGAAGAG